GACTCCAGAAGATATTGATCGTAAATAAGAAGACTGTTTACGAAGAAACAGGAATAGATATTCGCATTCATATACATAAGAATTATGTAGGAACCAAAAGAATCTTTTATTTCTTTTTGAAAATACGTAAATGGATTTCTTTGAAGTAAAGAGACTATTCAAATTATGATATTCGTGGAAAAAAAATCGCAATAAATGCAAAGAAGGAACATCTTTGATCCAACATTGAAGGATTTGAACCAAGATTTCCAGATGGATGGGATGGGGTATTAGTAGATCTGACACATAATTTAAATGCGATAATTTATCCTCTAAAAAGGGAAATATTGAATGAATAGATCGTAAATTCTGAGATTTTGGTATTCTTTTTTCTTCAAGGGAAGATACTAATTGCGACGAGAATGGAATTTCCAGAATGACTCCAAAACCTTCTGATACCATTTGAGAAGAAAAATGAGAAGAAAAAGAATTCTTGTGCCCCCAAGATCCATTTTGGTTAGAATAATTCACCGAAGAAATCAAAGATTTCTGTTGATACATTCGAATAATTAAACGTTTCACAAGTACTAAACTAGATTTATTGTCATAACCTAGAAATTCCACAGGTTCGTAAAAAATCAAACTATTTAAGCTATGATAATGAGCAAGTGAGTAAATATACTCCTGAAGGAGTAGCGGATATAGGAAGTTTTGTTGCCGAAATCTATCTTTTTTCAATCTAAATATCCTTGTAATTTGTAATTCTGCTATTGAAATACATTTCTAATGTAACCAAAAAAGAGAGGCACTTCTTGTGTTATGAAATGATACATAGTGCAATATGGTCAGAACGGCGTATGCGCTAAGAAATAATTCTAATAATATATTCTAATACTAATAATATAGTCTATTATTAATATATATATAGACTATGCACTGTCTATACTTTTATATATATAGACTTTTATACTGTACTTTGATGTAAAAAACATAATGAGAATTTAAGAAGTAAAAGATTATATAAAAGTCAGAACAAATAAAGAATATATACCCCGGAGACAGAGAGCCCAATCTACAGATCTTTTTCCTTTCCCTTTCTATACAATTTGGTTTTCTTTTCCTTGTTAATATAACTAGAATAACAATAAGAAAAAGGGGTAAAAATCTTTTATTTTCGCAACCCAATCACTCTTTTGACTTTGGAAAAGATTCTTTTTTTATCACTATACTATTTCTTCTACACATCCGTCTCCAATCCACAATAAAGAATAATTAGGATTCCTAAAAAAAAGAGTCAATGGTCCACTCACAATTTACAAGAGAACCTTTTCCCACATCAGGCACTAATCTATTTTTAACGTATAATTAGTAATTCGATCGGGTAATCATTCAAATTAAGAAAGGAAGCTCGTTTCTTTTTTGTCTTACTCGAATTGGAGCCATAAGGCTCTATCCATTTATTCACTAGACCCGAAATACTTTACTGAACTTAAAAATTGTTATAAAAAGAAAAATTCTTGTTCTATTTCTATTATGAGTACTAGAAATCTTCTTTTTATATGATTATATTATTCTTTTTTCTATTCTGTTTACGACATGCTTTTTTTTCCATTCATTACCTTTCAGGATCAGTCGCGGTCTTATAAACTTTACCAATAGTCTAGACGAATTCCTTCATCCAAATGTGTAAAAGATCATAGTCGCAATTAAAAGCCGAGTACTCTACCGTTGAGTTAGCAACCCGGATCAATATGAGGTGTAGATATGATCGAAATAAAAAAGATCCAGCAAACTCATCCATTTTACTAATTTTACTAAAGTGAAGGAAAGATCCAATAGGGGAATGGGGATAAAAAGATCTATTTATATACGATAAAATTATATTTGTTTGAGACGCCATTGTCAATATGAATGGACTTTTTAGAAAACAAATTTCAAGAAATTATATAGAAATTTGTGTTGGATTAGCACAACATAAAGAATAAATAATAACTTTGAGCGGAAAAAAATAAGGAATTAAGGAAAAGGTAAAGATAGAAAAAATAGCGGCTTTCTTTAATCAAAAAAAGAAAGGTACAATACAAATACAAGAAGAACCCCCCTTGTTGGGGGGTTCGACAAAAAGAAGCAAGAAAAAAATACGAATAAGAAAAAGAAGAATAAAATAAGTATGAATAGAACAAAAAAAGAATAAACTTTGAATAAAGAATTACACAAAGTTAGTTACCCTATCCTTTTTTTATTCACGATTCTTGTTTTTACTTTCTTTTTTATCAAAAGAAACTCGAAATTCTTTAAAGAATTCTGCCTTCCTTAAAATATCATAAACAGTTCCTGTGGGTTGAGCACCTTTTTCAAGGAAATATAAAATAGCAGGAACATTTGAATAAGTTTGATTCTTTATCGGATCATAAAAACCCACTTTTCGAAGATCTCTTCCTTCTCTTCGGGATCGAACATCAATTGCAACGATTCGATAGATGGCTCATTGGGATAGATGTAAATAAAAGATGCCCCCCTAGAAACGTATAGGAGGTTTTCTCCTCATACGGCTCAAGAAAAAATGATTCTAATTTCTAGAATTTCTATTTCTATCTATATAGATAGATAGGAATAAAAAAGGATCCATAAAGAATTAGACTGTAATTTGAGCCTTTTTTCCTTCTTTACAGAAAAAGAAAAGAAAATTCATTCGTACTCCTAACTCAAGTTGGGTAGTTTTGAAAGAGTTTGAAAGGAAATTCTTAGAATTTCTTGAGCTGTCTCTAACCTCTTTTTTTGTCTCCTTTCGGATCTATTTTTTTTTAATCATTCTGATCCAATTGTTGAGACTAGTGAAAATAGTGTTTCCTTGTTCCGGAATTTGTTGTCTTTGCTTTGCGCCTTGTGAAATCATTAGGTTTAGACATTACTTCGGTGATCCTTACTCCTTTTCAAAAAGGCAGCAACATACCTTTTGTTTTTTCTATGGAAAAGGGAAAATAATACGAACGATTGATTCCTTTGTGATACACTCTTGATCGAAACAGTTTGAAAATTTCAACAAATTTGATTTCTTTTTCATTTCAAAAACTTGTTCAAATTTGAACCTCTCCGTTTATCTATATTTCTATATTGATGATCTATTTACAAAGTTGGTCTAACTTATTGATTGTCACTAACCCTAGATTATTCCCCCGATAAATGAATCAATCATTTTTGCTCGAGCTCCATCATATGCTATACCTTTGTATACCATTATTATCTTTATTTAAGAACCCAAGACAAATTCAATTAGGTTCCTAGCAGAACAAACTATGTCGAGACAAGAGCATCTTCATTCGTATAGAAAATGGTGGATGTCAGAATCCACATCCAATCATGTCCTTCAAGTCGCACGTTGCTTTCTACCACATCGTTTCAAACGAAGTTTTACCATAACATACCTATAATTTTGATTTTATTTTAAATTGGAACCGTATGCAATTGATTCAATATGGAATAATGAATAGTCATTGGTTGAACCGATACATAATAATCTACACTTAAAAATAAGTGTTTATCCGGAGATTTCACTTCAAATTACCCCATATTTTCTCATATGAATAATATCACATGAAAAAAACAAATAAGTTTTAAGCAAACTTATTTACATCTTCAACAGATCTTTCGAGATTGTCCATCATAAAAGATCCTTCTTTTTCTTTTCAAAAAAGAAAAGAAATTAGAAACCTCAAAAAAAGCCTTTGACTTTCATTTCATTCAAATGAAAAAGAAATCCCCATGAATGGATAAAAGTTTTTAGCCACTTTAACTAAATACTATACTAACTAATAACTATACTAAACTAAATATTTCATTTCAATATTCATAAATATTCAATTATAGAATAATAAGATAATCTTCTTAATGAGAATATACAATATATATTCTTATTAAGAATTATGTATTTATGTATTAAATTTATGTATTAATATATTCTAATATGAATATTAATCATGAAGTATGAATTTTTTCTCATTTTTTATTTATGAAATATGATTTCATGATTATAATATTATTATTTACCATCTCCGATTGAATCTGATTTTCATTTCATTGAAATCAGAGAGATAGTTTGAGAATAAAGTTTCTTTGTTTTCATTATTATGGAGTAGAAAAAGTCTCGTGTAAGGTAAGATCAAAGAGAAAATCAGAATCCTCGGATTCTGATCTTTTGGCATCCATCTCCATCTCCATCATCCATCTCCATCTCCATCATAGAAAACAAAGAATCGTTAACGAAAATAATCACGAATATTTAAGAATAAAATACTTTAGTAAAAGAGTAAAAAAAAGATATGATTCTAAGAATAAATCTTAGAATTCAGTGTATCCAACATGAAACATAAAATTGTTGAATTCAATTTTCAATTTCAATTAGAGAAGAATCCTTCGTTTCTGATGCAAACGATCTGGGACGAAAGGATTCGAACCTCCGAGTAACGGGACCAAAACCCGTTGCCTTACCGCTTGGCCACGCCCCATTTTGATTTAGTCTAAGAAAAACTAAGCTAAATATTGGTTATTCGTCAATAACCAACCAAAAGAAATATAGGACATGTTGTCGCTGGGATTCAACACAATAGATATAGAATCAAAAAGATTAATTGATCATTACTTAGAATTCAATTAAGATATTGTATGAAAATAGAATTCCTTGTATTCTTATTTGATTGGATAATGTAAGGAAGGATTCTTGATTGAGGAGAAGTCAAAGAAAAATCAGAATTTCTTTCTTTTATCTGCTTTTTTCTTTTAAAAAATCCCTCAGAAAAACAACTCAATCCAATCTGATAATTTCTTCTCATTTCAATTTCATTTTAATCTTTAAGAACAAGAAAAGAATATTTGTTATGTTTAATATCTTTAGTTTAATCTGTATCTGTCTTAATTCTACCCTTTATTCGAGTAGTTTTTTCTTCGCCAAATTGCCCGAGGCTTATGCCTTTTTCAATCCAATCGTAGACGTTATGCCGATTATCCCTTTACTCTTTTTTCTCTTAGCCTTTGTTTGGCAAGCTGCTGTAAGTTTTCGATAAAAAGGAAATCTCGATTCAATTCAGAATTTCTTCGATAAAAAAAAGATGAGATTTTTATTCTTAAAATCAATAAGATCAGAAATAAGATTCAGATAAGTCTGGAAATTAGGAACCCTCGATTCAAAAAGCGAAATTCTGATATTTTCTATTGTATATTATATTGAAATTGAATAAGGGAAGGGGGCGATGATCTTTAATCAGCTAATCAACTTATTTCTTCTTTTGTTCTGACCTTTCCTTTATAAGATTCCATACAATATCTAATTATAGATATGGATATGGCAAGAAATCTTTGGTAATGAAAAAATACGAATCTTATTACATTAGAATATTACATTAGAAAGAAATTCGTAAAAAGAAATTGAAAAAAAAACTTCCTTCTTTTTTCATCTTTAGAGCGTCATATCAAAATAGTGTATAGTGTGTGTCGTAAAATAGGTGATCTATTTCCTTAAAAAAAAAAGATCTTATCTTGGAGATTTGTAATGCTTACTCTTAAACTATTCGTTTACACAGTAGTAATATTCTTTGTTTCTCTCTTCATCTTCGGATTCTTATCTAATGATCCGGGGCGTAATCCTGGGCGTGAAGAATAAAAAAAGAGATGAGATTCGTTTTTACTTTTTTTTTCATAGGGATTTCATAGGTAAATGTAGAAATAAATGGAATAGATGCTAGATAAATAGAAAAGATTCCTAAAAGAAAATAATCGAAATTTCTTCCGATTCGAAAATCTCAAGTTATCAGGGGGGGTCGGAGAGAGAGGGATTCGAACCCTCGGTACGAATAATTCGTACAACGGATTAGCAATCCGACGCTTTAGTCCACTCAGCCATCTCTCCCCATTCCAAATTGGAAATTTCTCATGTGATTTCACACGTGAAGTGAAGATTGAGAACAATTTTTCTTTTCTTCGAAACAGATTTCTCCAATAGAAAGAATACCTTACTTCTTTTCTTTTGTACAAAAGGTTCATTTCCCCGGCCTGGTTAAGTATAAGTACTGGCCGGGCCAGTACTTCTTTATTCTTAGAAATTAGATAAGATTCTAATAGATAGATTATCTTAGAAATTCTTTAAGAAATTCTCTATATCTAGATTAATATAGAATATTCTATATATTCTATAATTCTATCTTAATATGAATATGATATATTCTATATTGAAATATGAAATTGAAATAGAAAATGTTAGAGATTCTATATCTATTCTTAGTATCTTCTAAGTAATTCTAGTAAATTAGAGTCTAAATTATAATATTTAGTCTTTATAGTAAAAGTGTTCTGTTCTAGTAATATCTAGTAATAGTATTAGAGTATAATAGTAATGTAATATAGTACTAATATTTTTCGTCTTTATTTTATTATTCTTAAGTATAAGATTCAATAAGATTCAGAAATTTATTAATGAAAAACGAATTTCATTATAAATGAAAGTTGAAGTTCAGTATTATATTCATATTAAGAATTCTAATTCACTTAAGAAATCTTAATAAGAAGGAAGTATTAAGAAAGAAAAGAAATAGATCTTAGAAATCTTATAAGAGAAAGAATCTCAAATAGAAAACACATATTTCTAAGATTTTAAATCTTTTACTTGTTCAAAGCAAAGGACAAGCTTGAAAGTTTGAGGCCCAATTTACCCGAATTCATAAAATCTGGCGGTTCAAGTGAAGGGAAGTTTCAAAAAAAGAATACTTAAAAGTTTAGTACACTATTTAAATTATTTAAATTTGACTAAACTTTTTGCTATTCACCTATTCTTTTTTTCAATCCCGCGCCCGCAGCAGAACAAAATACGTGTTAATGCTGGAATTTTCATGATTCTGATGCTATCTTGACTACGTCTGATTACTTTGTTGGACAAATAGTCCATTCATATCCAATAATGAATATGTAGCGGGTATAGTTTAGTGGTAAAAGTGTGATTCGTTCTATTAACAACTTAAATAGTTAAGGGGTCTTTCCGTTTTTTTCATATTCCGATCAAAAACTTTATTTCTGAAAAAGATTTAATCCTTTCCCCCTCAATAGGACATTTGAGGAAAGAATATACATTCTCACGATTTCTATCCAAAAGGCAATCAGAATCTTAATAAAAAATTTGGATTATGGAGTCGAGAAGCATAATTTTTTTGATTGGTTCAATTTTTCCAATTGAATGAGTATGAATAAAGGATCTATGGATGATAGTACAAAACTTTCAATCGTAACTAAATCTTCAATTTTTGCGCTGAAAAAGGGGGAGATTGAAGCCAAATAGCTAGAAAATGATGGTTTTGGTTTACTAGAACCCTCGGCTTCTTGTTTCAGCTCGGTAGAAACAAGATTATTTTCCTTAGGATCCCACGAGTAGAAAAGAAATAGGGAACGAAGTAACTAGACTAGAGACTAGAAAGATTTGATAGAATCCCCCTCTTCTAGAGGGATCATCTAAAAAGCAAGTAGCTTTAGATGCATTCG